TGAAAATGAAAAGGAATGCTTGCCTAAAATGTACGATCCTTTTTTAAACGGACCATATCGCGGAAAAATCAAAAAATTATATTCACGGAATGATTTAATAACTTCTACAGATGCAAAGGAGTCCATAGAAGAGGAGTCCATAGAAGAGGAGTCCATAGAAGAGGAGTCCATAGAAATAGTCTGGATAAATAAAATTTACGGCCTACTTCCTAATGATTCAAAAAAAAAAGAATTTGAATATCAAAAGAATCTCTTTGATGGAGAATTTTTATCAACAAATATTGGTCATTCCTTAACCTCAATCGACGAAGTCCCATTTGAATCCCCACCCAGTCTTAATTTGAAAAAATTGTCTTTATTGGCAGAAGAAAAAAGAATTGATTCAGAAAATCAAGCAAAATGTTTGCAATTGATATTCGATGTAGTTACAACTGATCACAATGATCAAACAATTAGAAATCAAAATAATCCATTTTTTTTTCCTGAACCTGAACCTGAAATAGAAGAAATCAGAAAAGAGGTTCCTCGATGGTCATACAAATTGACCGACGATTTAGAAATAGAAGTAGACAAACAAGAGGAAGAAAAAGAAAAAGACAATGAAAATGAAGAAGAATCGGCGGAAGAGCATGATATTCGTTCAAGAAAAGCCAGACGTGTTGTAATTTATACTGATAAGGAGGATGAGAAGGAGAATAAGGAAATTCCCGATATTAATACTAGTGAGAATGATCCACCAGACGAGGTGGCTTTGATACATTACTCACAAAAATCGGATTTTCGTCGGTTTCTAATCAAAGGATCCATGCGTGCTCAAAGACGTAAAACAGTTACTTGGGAAATGTTTCAAGTAAATGCGCATTCGCCACTTTTTTTGGATCAAATAGACAAAACATCTTTTCTCTCTTTTGACATCTCCAAAATGATGAATCTCATTTTTAGGGATTGGGTGGATAGAGAATCGAAATTTCAAATTATGGATTCTGATTCTGAGGAAATTATTCATTCTGATTTTAAGAAAATGATTCATTCTTATTATGAGAATCTGAAAAAAAAGGAAGAAAGAGAACGTATAAAAATATCAAACGACGAAGAAAGAGAACGTATGAAAATATCAGAAGTTTGGGATAGCGTTATATTTGCTCAAGCAATAAGAGGTTTGATGTTAGTAACCCAATCGATTCTTAGAAAATACATTGTATTGCCTTCGTTGATAATAGCTAAAAATGTCGGCCTTATGTTATTATTCCAATTCCCCGAGTGGCACGAGGATTGGAAAGATTTGAATAGAGAAATGCATGTTAACTGCACCTATAGTGGTGTTACATTATCAGAAACAGAATTTCCAAAAGATTGGTTAACGCATGGTATTCAGATAAAAATTCTATCTCCTTTCCGTCTGAAACCTTGGCGAAAACGATCCCATCATAGGGATACAATGAAAAAAGCCCATCATAGGAAATTTAGGAAAAAAGTCCATTTTAGTTTTTTAACAATCTGGGGAGGAGAAACGGAATTACCTTTCGGTTATCCTCGAAAACAACCTCCTTTTTTTGAACCTATTTTTAAAGAGTTAAAAAAAAAAAGGAGAAAAGTGGAAAAAACAATTTATCTTTCTATAGTTCCAATAGTTCAAAGAGTTTATAAAAAAATGATAAAATTGTTTTTAAGGATTTCAAAAGAACTAAAAAAATGGGTTAACAAAAAAGTTCTAGTTATAAAACGAATAATAAAAGAACTTGAAAAAGGAAACCTAATTGATTTGGTAAAAATAGGTGAATCGGACGAAAATAGAAAAGATTCTATAATCAGTAATAAGATTACCGACGAATCAACCATTCTAATTCGATCCACGAATTGGACAAAACATTCACTTATAGAAGAAAAAATAAAAAATCTTACTGATAGTACAAGCAAAATCAGGAATCAAATAGAACAAATCACAAACGACAAGAAAAAAATAATGCTAACTCTAGATATAAGTATTAGCCCTAACAAGACAAATTCTGCTGATAAAAATTCAGAATTGCAAAAACATATTTGGCAAATATTCAAAAGAAAGAGTACCCGATTAATACGTAAATTATACTACTTTCTCAAATATTTCATTGAAAAAATATACAGCGATATCCTTCTTCTATGTACCATTAACATTCTTAGGACCAATGCACAACTTTTCCTTGAATCAACAAAAAAAATGATCAATAAATTCTGTTACCACGACGAAACAAATCAAAAAGGGATTGATCAAACAAATAAAAATACAATTCATTTTATTTCGACAATGAAAAAGTCGATTTCTAATATTAATAATAATAAGAATTCAAACATTTATTATGACTTATCCTTTTTGTCACAAGCATATGTATTTTATACATTATCACAAGTTCAAGTTAATAACAAAGATTATTTGAAATCTGTACTTCAATATCACGGAATCCGTCTTTTTCTTAAAGATAAAGATAGAATCAAAGATTTTTGTGGGACACGAGGCCTATTTGATTCCAAACCAAAGCATAAGAAAGCTTATAAGTCTGGAATGAATAAATGGAAAAACTGGTTAAAGAATCATTATCAATACAATTTATCTCAATCTCAATGGTCTCAATTAGTACCACAAAAATGGAGAAATAGAGTCAATCAACGTTGTACAACTCAAAAAAAAAACTCAATAATATTTGATTCATATACAAACTCACGGACAGGACAAAAAGAAAAATTAAAAAAAAACTACAAATATGATCTTCTAGCACATAAATATGTGAATTATGAGAATGGAGGGGACTCATATATTTATGCATCGCCATCACAAGTAAACAGAGACAAAAAAATTCCATATAATTTCAATACACAGAAAACACAGAAACCCGAATCATTTTATGTACTAGTAGATATAGATATTAGTGATTATCTAGGAGAAGAATCTAGTCAAAAAAATCTAGATAGAAAATACTTTGATTGTAGAATTCTCCGGTTTTGTTTTGGAAAAAATAGCGATATTGATGCCTGGACTAATATGCATATTGGTACCAAGATTAATAAAAATACTAAAGCTGGAACTCATAATTATCAAAAAATTTATAACAAAAATATTTATCCTCTCGCGATTCATCAAAAAACAAAACAAAGAAAAAAACTTTTTGATTGGATGGGAATGAATAAAGAAAGGCTATATCGTCCTATATCAAATCTGGAATTTGGGTTCTTCTCAGAATTTGGACTACTTTATGATGCATATAAGCTTAAACCATGGATTATACCAATTCAATTTCTTTTTTTAAACATTCATAGAGATAAGAATATTAGTCAAAATGAGAACATCAACGGAAATCAAAAAAGGGATCTTAATCTACGATCTAATAAAGAAGAATATTTTGAATTAGAAAATTGGAACCAACAAAAAAAAAAACAAGAAAAAAAACAAAATCAAAGAGATCTTGGATTAGATATACAACAAGATACACAAAAAAAAGAAGATACACAAAAAAAAGAAGATACACAAAAAAAAGAAGATACACAAAAAAAAGAAGATGTTGAAAAAAATGACACAGAATCAACCATTAAAAAACGTAGAAAGAAAAAACAATTAAAGAGTCAGATGGAAGTAGAACTAGATTTAATCCTGAAAAAAATGTTAGTTTTTCAAATAAGATGGCGTTCTACTTTGAATCGAGAAATGATCGACAATCTCAAGGTATGTTGTTTACTACTTAGACTTATAAATATAAGTAAAGGGGTTATATCCTCAATTCGAAAAGGAGAGATGCGTCTAGATATAATATATATTATAAAAGATCTATCTCTTAAAGAAGTGATAAAAAAGGAAATGTTTTTCATTGAACCAGTTCGTCTCTCTAAAAAATGGGATGCAGAATTTATTATATATCAAACCATAGGTATTTCATTGATCAATAAGAGTAAACAACAAACTGAAACTGATAAAAGATATATAAAAGAAAAATATCTCGATGAGAGTCCTTTTGAGAAATCCATTTCACAACATAGCACTATGCTTGTGAGTGAAGATAAAAATAATTATGATTTATTTGTTCCTGAAAATATTCTATCTACTAGACGTCGTAGAGAGTTGAGAATCCTAATTTGTTTCAATTCCTGGAAGAGGAATGTTGTAGATGTAGATAGAAATCAAATATTTTTCAATGAAAACAACATAAGAAACTGTGGACAGTTTTTGAAAAAGGACAAGCATTTTAACACAAATGCAAATAAAAACAAATTAATTAAATTAAAATTATTTCTTTGGCCCAATTATCGATTAGAAGATTTAGCTTGTATGAATCGGTATTGGTTTGATAGCAATAATGGTAGTCGTTTCAGTATGTTAAGAATACGGATGTATCCACAATACACTTCAGAATTAATTGATAATATATTTAAATAGTATAGTATATTTAATTTAAATAGTATAGTATATTTAAAATATACTATACTATTTAAATACACAAAAAATCAAATAAAAAATAATGGTAAATGTAAATATATACTTTAACTTAAATATATACTTAATAAAAATATATAATTAAAATATATAAAATATAATAAATATTATATTATAATAACTAAATAACTTATATATACTTAACTTAATAAATAACTTATATATACTTAATAACTTATATATTATATATATATAATTTAATATTTTATTTTAATATAATTTATTAATATTTTAATATAATTTATTAATATTATGTTATTATGTTACGTAATATATTATATGTTACGTAATATATTATGTCATAGTCATATATATAATCATGTGTAGTGTGTAGTGCGTGAGCGAGACATTTGATATACGAAGGCCGAAAGATATACATATATGTTGTGTTATATTATGATACATGATACTGAATTTAATGGCTTATCAACTAAATCTAGAAATGAATCGGCAAAATCTTCTTAGGTACAATACATACGATACAAAGAAATCATTCCCTTTTGTGAGTGCAGAAATATATTACACCTTTCTATCCAAATCAAATTAATAAATAAATAATTAAAATTTGTTTGGATAGAAAAAATAGTATCGTATATACAAGAGTAAGAGGAAACCATTTTTGTGTCTACCAAAAAATGACCAACATTCTTATTTCTGATCAGTAAAATTAAAAAAAAAAATGGAACTTATAAACTTTTTATGGTAAAAAATTCATTTATCTCAATTATTTCACAAGAACAAGAAGAAAAAAAAGAAAATAAGGGGTCTGTCGAATTTCAAGTATTCAGTTTCACCAATAAGATACGAAGACTTGTTTCACATTTTAAATTGCATAAAAAAGATTTTTTATCCCAGAGGGGTTTACTAATAATTCTTGGAAAACGTCAACGGCTGTTGGCGTATTTGTCAAAGAAAAATAGAGTACGTTATAAGAAATTAATTGGTCAGTTGGATATTCGGGATATTCGAGAGCCAAAAACTCGTTAATTCAACAAAAACTCATTAATTCAAAGATTCGTTTGAACCATTTTTTTTTTAGATTTTCATATTTTGTTTGATTTTGACCGAACCTCATTTTGAAAAATTCATTGATATAGAATAATGAATTTTGGAAAAAAGATATGACTGTACAGGCTACAAGAAAAAATCTTATGATAGTCAATATGGGTCCTCACCACCCATCAATGCATGGTGTTCTTCGACTGATCGTTACTCTTGATGGTGAAGATGTTATTGACTGTGAACCCATACTAGGTTATTTACACAGAGGAATGGAAAAAATTGCGGAAAACCGAACAATTGTACAATATTTGCCTTATGTAACGCGTTGGGATTATCTAGCTACTATGTTCACAGAAGCAATAACAGTAAATGCACCAGAACAATTGGGAAATATTCAAGTACCCCGAAGAGCCAGCTATATTAGAGTAATTATGCTAGAGCTGAGTCGTATAGCTTCTCATTTGTTATGGCTTGGTCCTTTTATGGCGGATATTGGTGCACAGACTCCCTTTTTCTATATTTTCAGAGAGAGGGAATTGATATATGATCTATTTGAAACTGCCACAGGTATGCGAATGATGCATAATTATTTCCGTATCGGAGGAGTAGCTGCTGATTTACCTCATGGCTGGATAGATAAATGTTTGGATTTTTGCGATTATTTTTTAACAGGAGTTGACGAATATCAAAAACTTATTACGCGAAATCCCATTTTTTTTGAAAGAGTTGAGGGAGTGGGCATTATTGGGGGAGAGGAAGCAATAAATTGGGGCTTATCGGGACCAATGTTACGAGCTTCCGGAATCAAATGGGATCTTCGTAAAGTTGATCAATATGAGTGTTACAATGAATTCGATTGGGAAATCCAATGGCAAAAAGAAGGAGACTCATTAGCTCGTTATTTAGTACGAATCGGTGAAATGACGGAATCCATAAAAATTATTCAACAGGCTCTAGAAGGAATTCCGGGGGGACCCTATGAAAATTTAGAAGTCCGACGCTTTGATAGAGCAAAAGATTCCGAATGGAATGATTTTGAATATAGATTCATTAGTAAAAAACCTTCACCCAATTTTGAATTGTCAAAACAAGAACTTTACGTCAGAGTAGAAGCCCCAAAAGGGGAATTAGGCATTTTTCTTATAGGAGATCAGAATGTTTTCCCCTGGAGATGGAAAATTCGCCCGCCGGGTTTCATCAATTTGCAAATTTTGCCTCAGCTAGTTAAAAGAATGAAATTGGCTGATATCATGACAATACTAGGTAGTATAGATATTATTATGGGAGAAGTTGATCGTTGAAATGATAATTGATATAACAGAAGTACAAACTATCAATTCTGTTTCTGGATCGGAATTCTTATTCTCAAAAGAGGTTTATGAACTTATATGGCTCTTTGTCCCTATTTTTTTCCTGATATTTGGAATCATAATAGGTGTACTAGTAATTGTGTGGTTAGAGAGAGAAATATCCGCAGGGATACAACAACGTATTGGACCTGAATATGCCGGTCCGTTAGGAATTCTTCAAGCTTTAGCGGACGGTACAAAGCTACTTTTTAAAGAGGACCTCCTACCGTCTAGAGGGGATAGTCGTTTGTTCAGTGCCGGGCCAACTATAGTGGTCGTATCCATTTTACTAAGTTATTTAGTAATTCCTTTTGGGTATCACCTTGTTCTAGCCGATCTCAGTATAGGTGTTTTCTTATGGATTGCCATTTCCAGTATTGCTCCTATTGGACTTCTTATGTCAGGATATGGGTCGAATAATAAATATTCTTTTTCAGGTGGTTTACGAGCTGCTGCTCAATCCATTAGTTATGAAATACCATTAACTCCATGTGTGTTATCAATATCTCTACGTGTGATTCGTTAGAACATGCACTTTTCTTTATTTTTAGGAAATGAATTAAATGTGTTGAATAGATATAGTTATTTTTTTATTCATCATTCAGATTTAGGTCAATGGGTTAAACTAGATAGTCATATGAGTGAAAAAAAAAAAAACAGCTTATAAATTCGCAGTAAGAATATTCATTCTCATTCCCTATGTACAAGAGTAAAGTGGAAGTAAACATAAGCAGTGTAAACCGTTTACCCCAAGATTGAAATTGTTTGATTAGTCTTCATGTCTTGAAGCGGGTACAAAGGATCAACTGTATGGAGTTTCAACTATAGTCTTGTACGTGTTACCATATGGGAGATCGATCAAAATGAGTAGACAAGTAGGAACACCAAGATACACAAAAGATTAGTATAGAGATAATGTAAAGTCTCAAAAGAGGCATTTACGCATAAAATGAATCAAAATAAGGGCTTTAAGTTGGTAGAAATGATAAAGCAGTACTTCCTTATAGGATTCCAATCTAGAGTATGCTCCTATTCACTGATTAAAGAAACGACTATCAAGAACGAGTTAATCCTCTTTTTCAGAGTACCCCCTCTCTCTTCTGAGAAACAAGAACAGGAACAAAAGAAACAGAATGCAATAGGAATGGGAAAATAACTGAATAATAAAAATTTTTTAGTTATTCTTTCTTTACTGTATCCATGCATATGCAATTCTTACAAAAATTCATGAATTAGTGGCTAATTCTTTCTTTTTCGTAATCTAATAAAAAAAAAAGATGGGGCGAACTGTTTATTTCTATTTACAAAAATGAGTATTTTATTATTGAAGTAATAAATTATTACTGAACAAAGAAAATTTCTTTTTAAGAGAATGAGATTAATTCAAAAGCGCTTTTTTATAGCAAACAGAATTGCCTCGGTCTAATTTTGGACTCTCTCTCCAATCTATCTTTATTCTATTTATCCCATTATCCCAAATAGATAATTAATGTTAATACCGAACAAGTCCTTATATTTGTTTGTGGCCGTAGAGGAGCCGTATGAAACCTCAGTTTCATGTACGGTTCTGGAATAGCGACGGAAACTGTGATGTTATCGCCGACTATAATTATCTAATAGTTCAAGTACAGTTGATATAGTTGAGGCACAGTCAAAATATGGTTTTTGGGGGTGGAATCTGTGGCGTCAGCCTATAGGATTTTTCGTTTTTTTAATTTCTTCTCTAGCAGAATGTGAGAGATTACCTTTTGATTTACCAGAAGCAGAGGAGGAATTAGTAGCAGGTTATCAAACCGAATATTCAGGTATCAAATACGGTTTGTTTTACGTCGCTTCTTATCTAAATTTATTAGTTTCTTCATTATTTGTAACAGTTCTTTACTTAGGGGGGTGGAATTTATCTCTTCCGTACATATTTATTCCTGAATTTTTTGGAATAAATAAAATAGGGGGGGTCTTTGGAATGACAATTGGTATCTTCATTACATTAGCTAAAGTCTATTTGTTCCTGTTTATTCCTATCACAACAAGATGGACTTTGCCTAGGATGAGAATGGACCAACTATTAAATCTTGGATGGAAATTTCTTTTACCTATTTCTCTAGGTAATCTATTATTGACAACTTCTTTCCGACTTGTTTCACTATAAATAACAGAATAAAATAACGCTATTCTAGATTCATAACCTCTTCAATCAAACAAGAGAAAGAAATTTGAATTTCTTTATTTCATTGATATATACGATATGTTTCCTATGCTGATTGGATTCATGAATTATGGTCAACAAACAGTACGAGCTGCAAGGTATATTGGTCAAGGTTTTATAATTACCTTATCTCATGCAAATCGTTTACCGGTAACTATTCAATATCCTTATGAAAAATCAATCACATCGGAGCGTTTCCGGGGTCGAATCCATTTTGAATTCGATAAATGTATTGCTTGTGAAGTATGTGTTCGTGTATGCCCTATAGATCTACCCGTTGTAGATTGGAGATTGGAAGCAGATATTAAAAAGAAACAATTGCTTAATTATAGTATTGATTTTGGGGTCTGTATATTTTGTGGTAACTGTGTTGAGTATTGTCCAACAAACTGTTTATCAATGACTGAAGAATATGAACTTTCTGCTTATGATCGCCACGAATTGAATTATAATCAAATTGCATTGGGTCGGTTACCAATATCAATAATTGAAGATTACACAATTCAAACAGTTATGAATTCAACTCAAATCAACAAAATAGACAAGGATAAACCCCCTCATTCAAGGACAGTTACAAATTAGTAAGATCCTTTTTTGATTTTGATATAATATATTTTTGATATTTTGATATAATATAATATATTATATATATATATATTATTTATTATATATATTATTATATATTATTTGTTATTTGTTATTTGATATAATATATATTATTGATTTGATATATATATTTGATATATTTATTTAATTTATCATTTATTTATATATTTTATATATATTTATCATTTATATATATGTTATAATATATTAAAATATAATAAATTAAATATAAATAATTTATTTATTATAAATAAATTATTTATATTTAATCAAATAATTATAAATAATAATTAATAATATAAATTAAATAATTATAAATAATAATTAATATAATTAATATATATGATATATAAATTATAAATAATAATATATAAATTATAAAATTATAAATAATAATATAAAATAAATATATTAAATATATAATATTAAATATATAAATATAATAATAATAAATATAATAATAATATAAAATAAATATATCTACATTAATCCACTACATGAATTCACACTACATTAAGATTTAATTCAATTAGGGATATAGCATATACAAGAAGAAAAAAAAAAAGGGGTAACTTTTTTCCTGGATTATTCAAAAGGGTCATAAAAAATTTCAACTTATCTATATTTTATACATTATACATAATGGATTTAACTGGACCAATACATGGTATTCTTGTAGTATTTCTGGGATCAGCTCTTATATTAGGAGGCCTGGGAGTAGTTTTTTTTACCAATCCCATTTATTCTGCCTTTTCTTTTGGATTGGTTCTTGTTTGTGTATCCTTATTCTATATTCTATTGAACTCCTATTTTGTAGCTGCTGCACAGCTCCTTATTTATGTGGGAGCTATAAATGTCTTAATCATATTTGCTGTGATGTTTATGAAGGGTTCAGAATATTCCAACGATTTCTTTCTTTGGACCGTGGGAGATGGGGTTACTTCGCTGGTTTGTACAAGTATTCTTTTTTCACTAATTACTACTATCCCAGATACATCATGGTATGGGATTATTTGGACTACAAAATCAAACCACATTATAGAGCAGGACCTTATAAGTAATGTTCGACAAATTGGGATTCATTTATCAACAGATTTTTTTCTTCCATTTGAACTCATTTCTATAATTCTTTTAGTTGCCTTGATAGGTGCAATTACTATGGCTCGTCAATAATAAAAATGATTATAGTATTAAGTATTATATAATTAATTTTAGTTTTAAGTATTATATTATAATATAATTAATATAATTAAATTAATTAATTTATATTATAATTAATAAATAATTAATTAGTATTATTTAATTAATAATTACTTAATTACTAAATACTTATAAATTAAATACTTATTTAAATACTTATAAATACTAAATACTTAGTATTAATAAAATACTTAAGATTAACACTCCTCAAAATAGGCCTTTTTGTCATGTGTTATTGTTAGGACATTTATTTCCCTTAAAATATATTTTGATATTTATAGTTCATATGTATTTATAGTTCATATGTAATATTTATAGTTCATATATATATGAATGATATTAATCTAAGAGACCCACATATAAAAAGTATTCTAAGGTATTTGATTCTACCCTTCTTTTCTATCTTTTCTATCGTGAACGCTTTCGTCCTAGATTTTGTCTTGGAATTATGACTTTCTGAAATTATTATTTTAGTTTAGAAAAAATTTAAAGCAGTTGAATTGTTTGTTGAAATCAATTGAGATTGATAAGGAGTTTGTCAATGATGTTTGAGCACGTACTTTTTTTAAGTGCATATTTGTTTTCTATCGGTATTTATGGACTGATCACAAGTCGAAGCATGGTTAGAGCACTTATGTGTCTTGAACTTATACTAAATTCGGTTAATATAAATCTTGTCACATTTTCTGATTTATTTGATAATCGACAATTAAAAGGAGACATTTTTTCGATCTTTGTTATAGCTATTGCAGCGGCTGAAGCCGCTATTGGTCTAGCTATTGTTTCGTCGATCTATCGTAACAGAAAATCAACGCGTATTAATCAATCAAATTTGTTGAATAAATAGTCCTATCCTAATGATATAATTAAATTGTAATAAATAATCATATTCATATATAAATATAATAAATATAATTTAATATTTAATAATAGAATAAAATAAATAAAATTGAAACACATACCATATACTAATTATATATGCCAAGATAATAAAAAAAATGCATATATACAAACAAACCATATATTTATCATGTATAATTATATAATATGTATGTGTAATATTACTAAGTATGATATAATAATAGATAATAAATAAACTGAATAATGAATAATATTTTAAACTGACTGAATAGCAAATGATATATATATATATATACTAACTTAAATATATATACTAACTTAACTGATAACTTAACTGAATTTGAAATGAAAAAAAAAATAAATAAAATATTTGATATGCCTTATCACGAAGCTTTACCTAATCTATAATTATATAAATTATATATAATATTATATAGTTTATAGTTCATAATATTATGATTATGTTTATGTTCATAATTTTAATTTTATAGTTTATTATAAAATATGATTAATTAGTACTAACATAATTAATATCAATATTTTTTATTTTATCAGTTATATTCGCCGGTTTTTATAATTTTATTTTATTAGTACTAGTTAGTATTATAGTACTAGTTAGTATTAGCATGTAATATGGACAATTCATATCATTATGTTTGGTGAAATAGAAATCAAAGTCTCTTGGCCCTCTTCTCATGAACAGATCCAGAAGTATATAGATTCTAAAAAAATTCTGATAAACCACTGATTCGTCTGGTGTCTACAATATATGGATTTATTTATTATTGATTTTACCAGAACCAGATCGAAAATTTTTATGTTTAAAACTGAAGCTTATAGATCCAATGTCACATTCAGTAAAGATTTATGATACATGTATAGGGTGTACTCAATGTGTACGGGCCTGCCCTACAGATGTTTTGGAAATGATACCTTGGCCGGGATGTAAAGCTAAGCAAATTGCCTCCGCTCCAAGAACCGAAGACTGTGTAGGTTGTAAGAGATGTGAATCCGCCTGTCCAACAGATTTTTTGAGTGTCCGTGTTTATTTATGGCATGAGACAACTCGCAGTATGGCCCTAGCTTATTGATACGTTATAAAAAAATCCACTTGAATCATTTGATTCCTCTTTACTGACAAAAACCCGTACTCAGAATTAAATAAAAAATTATTTTATTGATATTGAGTACGGGTTTTTGTGGTCAAAGCGTATCTTGTCTTTACCACGAGTTATTTTCCTTGGTTAACAATAATTGTTGTTTTTCCTATATTCGCGGGCTCTTCCATTTTTTTTCTCCCGCATAGGGGAAATAAGGTAGTTCGATGGTATACTATGGGTATATGTTTATTGGAACTTCTTATAACGACCTATGCATTCTGTTATCATTTTCAATTGGACGATCCGTTAATCCAATTAGAAGAGGATTTTAAATGGATAAATTTTTTTGATTTTCACTGGAGACTGGGAATCGATGGACTTTCAATAGGACCCATTTTTTTGACGGGATTTATCACTACTTTAGCTACTTTAGCGGCTTGGCCAGTTACTCGAGATTCGCGATTGTTTCATTTTCTAATGTTAGCAATGTACAGTGGTCAAATAGGATCATTTTCTTCTCGAGACCTTTTACTTTTTTTTATCATGTGGGAGTTAGAATTAATTCCTGTTTATTTACTTTTATCTACGTGGGGGGGGAAAAAACGTCTGTACTCGGCTACAAAGTTTATTTTATACACTGCCGGGGGTTCCATTTTTCTTTTAATAGGAGTTCTAGGTATGGGTTTATATGGTTCCAATGGACCAACATTAAATTTTGAAACATTAGCTAATCAATCGTATCCTGTAGCATTGGAAATAATATTATATTTTGGCTTTCTTATTGCTTATGCTGTCAAGTCGCCGATTATACCCCTACATACATGGTTACCAGATACCCATGGGGAAGCACATTACAGTACATGTATGCTTCTAGCCGGAATCTTATTAAAAATGGGAGCATATGGATTGATTCGGATCAATATGGAATTTTTATCCCATGCTCATTCCATATTTTCCCCATGGTTGGTAATAGTGGGAACAATACAAATAATTTATGCCGCTTCAGCCTCTCTCGGTCAACGCAATTTAAAAAAAAGAATAGCCTATTCTTCCATATCTCACATGGGTTTCACAATTATAGGAATTGGTTCAATAACCAACACAGGACTTAATGGAGCTATTTTACAATTACTCTCTCATGGATTTATTGGTGCTGCCCTTTTTTTCTTGGGGGGAACAGGTTGTGATAGAATACGTCTTGTTTATCTTGACGAAATGGGAGGGATATCCATTCCAATGCCAAAAATCTTTACTATGTTCAGTAGTTTCTCAATGGCTTCTCTTGCATTGCCCGGAATGAGTGGTTTTGCTGCGGAATCAGTAGTATTTTTTGGAATAATTACCAGTCCAAAATATCTTTTAATACCAAAAATACTAATTACTCTTGTAATGGCAATTGGGATGATATTAACTCCTATTTATTCATTATCTATGTCACGCCAGATGTTCTATGGATACAAGTTATTCAATCTTCCAAACTCTTTTTTTGTAGATTTTGGACCACGAGAACTATTTGTTTCGATCTGTATCTTTTTACCCGTAATAGCGATTGGTATTTATCCCGATTTGGTTATTTCATTATCAGTTGACAAGGTACAAGCTATTCTATCTAATTATTACGATAGATAGTCTTCATGAATAAAACAGAAAATTATCATTATGGGAAGTGAATTGGAATTGTAATGGGATGCATTACATCTCAAGTTTTTTTTGAGAACCGTTTTACTTTTTGAAGTAAAACGGTTCTCAAAAAAACTTACACAAACTTTCTTTTTCTTTATCTGTGGGACGATTTTTTTTATTTATTCTTCAATAAGTTTATTCAATTAGATGCTAAACTAAATTAGTATCTAAATTAATAAATTAGTATCTAAGTTAATATGAATGAACCATAACTATGCAGTCCTATTCCTAACAGATTAACCCCAAAATAGCATATCCAAATTATCAGAAATCCTATAGAAGCCACAATTGCCGAATTCGTACCTTGCAAACTTTTGGTTGTTCTAGTATGTGAATAAATCGCGTATATGGTCCAAGTAATAAATGCCCAAGTTTCTTTAGGGTCCCAATTCCAATAGGATCCCCATGCTTCATTAGCCCATACTGCTCCAGAGAGAATACCCATAGTTAAAAAAGTAAACCCTAGACTAATGACACGAGAACTCCAATAATCCAATCTTCGTACCAATTGATATTTGTAATAATTTTTAAAAGAAGAAAAAGAAGTATTTTGTAAAATATTTCTGTTTTCATTCAAGCATTCGATCTCACTAAAGAAAAATGACCTAATTAAAAAATTCTTGTTTTTACCAAAACTTTCGATATTTTTTCGAAATGTAATGACTAGAAGAGCAATTGAAAATAAGGATCCAACTAAGAGAGCTGCATAACTCAATAACATCATACTTACATGCATCATTAACCAATGGGACCGTAGAGCAGGTACTAATATTGCGGATTGATGCATTTCAGTTGAAAGACCCGAAGTAGCGAAGCCTTGAGTAAAAATAGCACTTGGTGTGGTTATTGCGCTTAAATCGTTTTTATTTTTATGATTCCTAAAATATGGAATCATATGAATTATAGCGAAACTCCACGAAAGGAACATTAATGATTCGTATAAATTACTTAATGGGAAATGTCCCGAATAAATCCAACGAATAACTAATAATCCTGTTATCGACAAAAAAGTAGCTATCATCCCCTTTTCCAACGAATCACATAATCCCACGATTTCGTGGACGAAAAAGGTCATCAAATGAATCGTAATTACAATTGAAATGATCGAAAAAGAGATATGATTTAATATATGTTCTAAAGTTACAAATATCATAAAAGAAGGAGTCCAATTACATACAGAATTCAAATCTGGAATTAAATAAATTATAGGATTTATAATGTTATTTTTAGAGGATGAGGATGCCGCCACTCGGACTCGAACCGAGATGCTCTAGCACTGCTTCCTAAGAGCAGCGTGTCTACCGATTTCACCATGGCGGCTTGCTTGAAATAATAATAGCTCATTCATCTTGAATCGTCGAGACTCAAGGATTTAATGTAATATTGTATTGTTTAAATTGAAATTAATTATTATTTTTTTTTTTTTATTTACATATTACGTAACTCGGTATCATTAAATTGTATTACTAATTGTATTCCTTATTGTGTATAACATATACGGGAGGATTTACCAAACAAATCAATTAGGTATTGGATTAGACATATAACAAAAAAAAAAGTTGCAATCTCTATTGTAATTTACTTTTCACAAAAAAGTTTATATTTTATAATAAATATAAATGAACTTTTTGTAAAAAGTTAGTGTCGTAAGTCAAAATTACCATTTCGGGAAATTAAATTATATTATAGTATAATGAAAAAAAAAAAAACGAAACTTTGTATATTATTATTCTATTTTTTTTTTTCTTTTAATTTAAATTAAAAGAAAAAAAAAATAGAATAATAATAATAGTTAAAGCCAGCCTAGTTATAATAAACGGAGAAATTCTTCTTCTACATATCACAACAGTTAGTTCTAGCTCATATTGAAGAATTTAAAACAAAACACAAATTAATTTAATGCGACCCATTCCATTCATTTTATAAAATAAATAAAAGCTTTAATTATTAATTATTTGAACTATGTCAATTCAGATTAGTCAAAAGCCTTATTACTTGTTTGTCGCACAAAAAAACTTTTTGAATATCCCGTGGATACTGATTCAGCTAAAGAAAAAGCCTTTAGCGCAGCCAAATGTCCTTTTTTCTTCCAAATATTTTTACGAATACGTTTTTTTGACATAGAAGTACGTTTTTTTGGAACTGCCATTCAAAAATAAAGAATTAGTCATTTTTTTCATTGGATGTGAAAGACATATATTGTTCAAAAAGGGTCGGTCCTTTTTCATTATTTATTATCTATACTTTACTTAACTTATTACATAGATAAAAATTTTGCATAACATAAAAAAAGGAGTTTCTTACCTAACAAACAAAAAATATATTATTGATTTGTTTTGTGCACATCCCATGCAGTCTTTGTACTAGAAAAGAAAATTTCTTTTGATAAAAATCTTTTTTTATTCTAGTTCTAGTTTATTTTATGCTTTTTTTTTCGTATCTCTATTACGTACAAATACAATCTTCAAATCGCAAATACAATCTTCAAATCAAGAAAGGGCTAGTATTGATTGTTTATTTATTTTATAGTCCCATCTGAATCTGTGTTTACGGTATCAATTATCACTAAAAAGAAGTTGATTGCCACGCAAAAAGAACAAAAAAAGTTTCCAACTAACTCATATTTGATTTTAGTCTGTTATTTTTATAATACATTTATTTAATAATTAATAAATAAAAAGTAGTAAGCCTCTCTTACTCTTATATAATTAACTCTTATATAATTAAAAAGGATTTCACTTTTTTTTTTCTATGAATTTAATTGATCCATTTTTAAAAGAGGACCTCCTACCGTTTCGGAGTGCCTATTCATAATATAAATATAATATAAATAATATAAATATAATATAAATATAAAACTACTAGAGTTAGTCTCTTAAACAAACGGGACATTACCAGGTAAAAGTAATGAATTTTAATAATATCTATTAATAATATCTAGTAATATCCTATTTCACTATTTCTGTTCTATGCCAAATAAGAAATATTGTAGGATTCCATTTACAATAAGCATAAGTTTTCCTATTGAATGAATTGGAATTCAATCAATCAGTTCCACGGTGAATTAGATAATTACTTTAATTATTTTAACTATAATTTTAACTATAATAGATAATAAAGTTCCTTTTTATTGAATTCTGTTATTAGCGGATACTAGATCCATATCTGAACCAAGTGCTTTATTTTGTGTTGGTGGAACTTTTTTTACTATACTATATGGTTATAAATCACCAAAACGGTTGAATAATTAAAAATTTTATATTTTTTGGATCTTAATTTAAATTTAATAAAAATTTATCTTTCTTTAGTGAATAACCGGGTAATCACTTTTTTTACCTAGTCATTTGATCATATCATTTGATCAAACGAATTGGAACTTTTTGAATTATTTAATAATATATGGGAAAAATCAGATCAATTAAGAATGAAATTCTTTGAGTTTTTCATAATTTTTTTGCTGATTTCTTTTATTCTTGTTCTTTCCGAAATAGAAATAGATAAGAGTTGGTGAATCGGAAACAATTACAATTAAATTAATAAGAAAAAAAAAATTAAATTGCTTTCTTATGGAACATACATACCAATATGCATGGATAATACCTTTTCTTCCACTCCCTGTTACTATGTCAATAGGATTTGGACTTCTACTTGTTTCAACGGCAACAAAAAATATTCGTCGTATGTGGGCTTTTCCTAGTATTTTACTGCTAAGCATAGCTATGGTTTTTTCGGTCAATTTGTCTATTCAACAAATAAACGGAAGTCCTATTTATCAATATCTATGGTCTTGGACCATCAATAATGATTTTTCCTTGGAGTTCGGATACTTTATTGATCCGCTTACTTCTATAATGTTAATATTAATCACTACTGTTGGAATTTTTGTTCTTATTTATAGTGACAATTATATGTCTCATGATCAAGGATATTTGAGATTTTTTGCTTATATGAGTTTTTTCAATGCTTCGATGTTGGGATTAGTTACTAGTTCAAATTTGATACAAATTTATATTTTTTGGGAATTGGTAGGAATGTGTTCGTATTTATTGATAGGTTTTTGGTTTACACGACCAATTGCAGCAAGCGCTTGCCAAAAAGCTTTTGTAACCAATCGTGTAGGGGATTTTTGTTTGTTATTGGGAATCCTAGGTTTTTATTGGATAACAGGAAGTTTTGAATTTCGGGATTTGTTCGAAACATTTAATAAGTTGATTTATAGTAATGGGGTTAATTCTTTATTTGCTACTCTGTGTGCCTTCCTATTATTCCTTGGTGCAGTTGCTAAATCCGCACAATTTCCTCTTCACATATGGTTACCTGATGCCATGGAGGGACCCACTCCTATTTCGGCTCTTATACATGCTGCTACTATGGTAGCGGCGGGAATTTTTCTTGTGGCTCGGCTTCTTCCTCTTTTCGCAAGCATACCTTACATAATGAATATCATTTCTTTGATAGGTGTAATAACACTATTATTAGGAGCTACTTTTGCTCTTGCTCAAAGAGATATTAAAAGAAGTTTAGCCTATTCTACAATGTCTCAATTGGGTTATATTATGTTAGCCCTAGGACTAGGTTCTTATCGAGCTGCTTTATTTCATTTGATCACTCATGCGTATTCTAAAGCATTATTGTTTTTGGGATCCGGATCTATTATTCATTCAATGGAACCACTTGTTGGATATTCACCCGATAAAAGTCAGAATATGGTTCTTATGGGCGGTTTAACAAGATATGTTCCAATTACAAGAACTACGTTTTTATTAGGTACACTTTCTCTTTGCGGTATTCCACCTCTTGCTTGTTTTTGGTCCAAAGATGAAATTCTTAGTGAAAGTTGGTTGTATTCGCCCATTTTTGCAGTAATAGCTTATTTTACAGCAGGACTAACCGCATTTTATACGTTTCGGGTGTATTTGCTTACGTTTGAAGGGTACTTACATGTTAATTTAAAAAATTATAGTGGAACTAAGAATAACTCATTTTATTCAATATCTTTATGGGGAAAAGAAGTACCTAAGACGATCAACATAAATTTACTTTTCTCAATGACAATGAATAATAATGAAAGCGCTTATTTTTTTCCTAAAAATACATATCAATTTGATGGGAATGTAATAAATCGGATGCGATACTTTACTACTCGTTTTTTGAAAAAATATACTTCTATGTATCCCCACGAATCGGACAATACTATGTTATTTCCTTTGCTTATATTGGTAGTATTTACTCTGTTTGTTGGATTCATAGGAATTGCTTTTGGTCAAGGGGAAATCTATTTTGATCTATTATCAAAATGGTTGGCTCCATCGAAAAATCTTTTACATCCAAATTCGGACCATTTCGTAGATTGGTATGAATTTTTGACAAATGTATTTTTTTCAGTAAGTATAGCTTTTTTCGGAATATTTGTAGCATCTATTTTTTATGGGTCTGCTTATTCATTTTTAAAAAATTTGGACTTAATCAATTCATTTGTTAAAATAGGTCCTAAAAGAGCTTTTTTGGACCAAATAGTAAACGTTATATACAGCTGGTCGTATAATCGTGGTTATATAGAATTTTTCTACACAAGGGTTGTAATCCGGAGTATAAGAGGATTAGCTAAACTAACTCATTTTTTTGATAGACGCATAATTGATGGAATTATAAACAGTGTTGGGGTTATAAGTTTCTTTGCGGGCGAAGTCATTAAATATTTAGTAGGGGGAGGGCGAATCTCGTCTTATCTCTTTTTTTATTTATTTTTTTTATTAATCTTTTTATTAATTTATTTTTTGTTTTTGAGTTTATGAGATGAGTTTATAAGTTCCATTTTTTTTTTTAATTTTAATTATATATATATAATATATAAGTTATTAAGTATATATAAGTTATTTATTAAGTTAAGTATATATAAGTTATTTAGTTATTATAATATAATATTTATTATATTTTATATATTTTAATTATATATTTTTATTAAGTATATATTTAAGTTAAAGTATATATTTACATTTACCATTATTTTTTATTTGATTTTTTGTGTATTTAAATAGTATAGTATATTTTAAATATACTATACTATTTAAATTAAATATACTATACTATTTAAATATATTATCAATTAATTCTGAAGTGTATTGTGGATACATCCGTATTCTTAACATACTGAAACGACTACCATTATTGCTATCAAACCAATACCGATTCATACAAGCTAAATCTTCTAATCGATAATTGGGCCAAAGAAATAATTTTAATTTAATTAATTTGTTTTTATTTGCATTTGTGTTAAAATGCTTGTCCTTTTTCAAAAACTGTCCACAGTTTCTTATGTTGTTTTCATTGAAAAATATTTGATTTCTATCTACATCTACAACATTCCTCTTCCAGGAATTGAAACAAATTAGGATTCTCAACTCTCTACGACGTCTAGTAGATAGAATATTTTCAGGAACAAATAAATCATAATTATTTTTATCTTCACTCACAAGCATAGTGCTATGTTGTGAAATGGATTTCTCAAAAGGACTCTCATCGAGATATTTTTCTTTTATATATCTTTTATCAGTTTCAGTTTGTTGTTTACTCTTATTGATCAATGAAATACCTATGGTTTGATATATAATAAATTCTGCATCCCATTTTTTAGAGAGACGAACTGGTTCAATGAAAAACATTTCCTTTTTTATCACTTCTTTAAGAGATAGATCTTTTATAATATATATTATATCTAGACGCATCTCTCCTTTTCGAATTGAGGATATAACCCCTTTACTTATATTTATAAGTCTAAGTAGTAAACAACATACCTTGAGATTGTCGATCATTTCTCGATTCAAAGTAGAACGCCATCTTATTTGAAAAACTAACATTTTTTTCAGGATTAAATCTAGTTCTACTTCCATCTGACTCTTTAATTGTTTTTTCTTTCTACGTTTTTTAATGGTTGATTCTGTGTCATTTTTTTCAACATCTTCTTTTTTTTGTGTATCTTCTTTTTTTTGTGTATCTTCTTTTTTTTGTGTATCTTCTTTTTTTTGTGTATCTTGTTGTATATCTAATCCAAGATCTCTTTGATTTTGTTTTTTTTCTTGTTTTTTTTTTTGTTGGTTCCAATTTTCTAATTCAAAATATTCTTCTTTATTAGATCGTAGATTAAGATCCCTTTTTTGATTTCCGTTGATGTTCTCATTTTGACTAATATTCTTATCTCTATGAATGTTTAAAAAAAGAAATTGAATTGGTATAATCCATGGTTTAAGCTTATATGCATCATAAAGTAGTCCAAATTCTGAGAAGAACCCAAATTCCAGATTTGATATAGGACGATATAGCCTTTCTTTATTCATTCCCATCCAATCAAAAAGTTTTTTTCTTTGTTTTGTTTTTTGATGAATCGCGAGAGGATAAATATTTTTGTTATAAATTTTTTGATAATTATGAGTTCCAGCTTTAGTATTTTTATTAATCTTGGTACCAATATGCATATTAGTCCAGGCATCAATATCGCTATTTTTTCCAAAACAAAACCGGAGAATTCTACAATCAAAGTATTTTCTATCTAGATTTTTTTGACTAGATTCTTCTCCTAGATAATCACTAATATCTATATCTACTAGTACATAAAATGATTCGGGTTTCTGTGTTTTCTGTGTATTGAAATTATATGGAATTTTTTTGTCTCTGTTTACTTGTGATGGCGATGCATAAATATATGAGTCCCCTCCATTCTCATAATTCACATATTTATGTGCTAGAAGATCATATTTGTAGTTTTTTTTTAATTTTTCTTTTTGTCCTGTCCGTGAGTTTGTATATGAATCAAATATTATTGAGTTTTTTTTTTGAGTTGTACAACGTTGATTGACTCTATTTCTCCATTTTTGTGGTACTAATTGAGACCATTGAGATTGAGATAAATTGTATTGATAATGATTCTTTAACCAGTTTTTCCATTTATTCATTCCAGACTTATAAGCTTTCTTATGCTTTGGTTTGGAATCAAATAGGCCTCGTGTCCCACAAAAATCTTTGATTCTATCTTTATCTTTAAGAAAAAGACGGATTCCGTGATATTGAAGTACAGATTTCAAATAATCTTTGTTATTAACTTGAACTTGTGATAATGTATAAAATACATATGCTTGTGACAAAAAGGATAAGTCATAATAAATGTTTGAATTCTTATTATTATTAATATTAGAAATCGACTTTTTCATTGTCGAAATAAAATGAATTGTATTTTTATTTGTTTGATCAATCCCTTTTTGATTTGTTTCGTCGTGGTAACAGAATTTATTGATCATTTTTTTTGTTGATTCAAGGAAAAGTTGTGCATTGGTCCTAAGAATGTTAATGGTACATAGAAGAAGGATATCGCTGTATATTTTTTCAATGAAATATTTGAGAAAGTAGTATAATTTACGTATTAATCGGGTACTCTTTCTTTTGAATATTTGCCAAATATGTTTTTGCAATTCTGAATTTTTATCAGCAGAATTTGTCTTGTTAGGGCTAATACTTATATCTAGAGTTAGCATTATTTTTTTCTTGTCGTTTGTGATTTGTTCTATTTGATTCCTGATTTTGCTTGTACTATCAGTAAGATTTTTTATTTTTTCTTCTATAAGTGAATGTTTTGTCCAATTCGTGGATCGAATTAGAATGGTTGATTCGTCGGTAATCTTATTACTGATTATAGAATCTTTTCTATTTTCGTCCGATTCACCTATTTTTACCAAATCAATTAGGTTTCCTTTTTCAAGTTCTTTTATTATTCGTTTTATAACTAGAACTTTTTTGTTAACCCATTTTTTTAGTTCTTTTGAAATCCTTAAAAACAATTTTATCATTTTTTTATAAACTCTTTGAACTATTGGAACTATAGAAAGATAAATTGTTTTTTCCACTTTTCTCCTTTTTTTTTTTAACTCTTTAAAAATAGGTTCAAAAAAAGGAGGTTGTTTTCGAGGATAACCGAAAGGTAATTCCGTTTCTCCTCCCCAGATTGTTAAAAAACTAAAATGGACTTTTTTCCTAAATTTCCTATGATGGGCTTTTTTCATTGTATCCCTATGATGGGATCGTTTTCGCCAAGGTTTCAGACGGAAAGGAGATAGAATTTTTATCTGAATACCATGCGTTAACCAATCTTTTGGAAATTCTGTTTCTGATAATGTAACACCACTATAGGTGCAGTTAACATGCATTTCTCTATTCAAATCTTTCCAATCCTCGTGCCACTCGGGGAATTGGAATAATAACATAAGGCCGACATTTTTAGCTATTATCAACGAAGGCAATACAATGTATTTTCTAAGAATCGATTGGGTTACTAACATCAAACCTCTTATTGCTTGAGCAAATATAACGCTATCCCAAACTTCTGATATTTTCATACGTTCTCTTTCTTCGTCGTTTGATATTTTTATACGTTCTCTTTCTTCCTTTTTTTTCAGATTCTCATAATAAGAATGAATCATTTTCTTAAAATCAGAATGAATAATTTCCTCAGAATCAGAATCCATAATTTGAAATTTCGATTCTCTATCCACCCAATCCCTAAAAATGAGATTCATCATTTTGGAGATGTCAAAAGAGAGAAAAGATGTTTTGTCTATTTGATCCAAAAAAAGTGGCGAATGCGCATTTACTTGAAACATTTCCCAAGTAACTGTTTTACGTCTTTGAGCACGCATGGATCCTTTGATTAGAAACCGACGAAAATCCGATTTTTGTGAGTAATGTATCAAAGCCACCTCGTCTGGTGGATCATTCTCACTAGTATTAATATCGGGAATTTCCTTATTCTCCTTCTCATCCTCCTTATCAGTATAAATTACAACACGTCTGGCTTTTCTTGAACGAATATCATGCTCTTCCGCCGATTCTTCTTCATTTTCATTGTCTTTTTCTTTTTCTTCCTCTTGTTTGTCTACTTCTATTTCTAAATCGTCGGTCAATTTGTATGACCATCGAGGAACCTCTTTTCTGATTTCTTCTATTTCAGGTTCAGGTTCAGGAAAAAAAAATGGATTATTTTGATTTCTAATTGTTTGATCATTGTGATCAGTTGTAACTACATCGAATATCAATTGCAAACATTTTGCTTGATTTTCTGAATCAATTCTTTTTTCTTCTGCCAATAAAGACAATTTTTTCAAATTAAGACTGGGTGGGGATTCAAATGGGACTTCGTCGATTGAGGTTAAGGAATGACCAATATTTGTTGATAAAAATTCTCCATCAAAGAGATTCTTTTGATATTCAAATTCTTTTTTTTTTGAATCATTAGGAAGTAGGCCGTAAATTTTATTTATCCAGACTATTTCTATGGACTCCTCTTCTATGGACTCCTCTTCTATGGACTCCTCTTCTATGGACTCCTTTGCATCTGTAGAAGTTATTAAATCATTCCGTGAATATAATTTTTTGATTTTTCCGCGATATGGTCCGTTTAAAAAAGGATCGTACATTTTAGGCAAGCATTCCTTTTCATTTTCATCATTGCATAATCTGATTCTTTTCTCTAGCACATCCAGAACAAGGG